TTTAGTAAATGATGCGGAGAAGAGTAGTGACATTGATCCCCAAGAAGCTCAGCAAACTCTTGAAATAGCGGAAGCCGGCTTGAGGAAAGCTGAAAGTAAGAGACAAACAATTGAGGCAAATCTAGCTCTCAGACGAGCTAGGACACGAGTAGAGGTTCTCAATGTGATTTCGTAACTAGTCGGTGCGCCCGAATCGAATAATCCTAATCCAAAGAATTTTTGTTTATACACATATGGATTCTTCCGATTGAATCGAATCAAATACAATCAAGTGGAATCGGATTCTGATGGAAGGAAAAAAGTTTGAGTTTCAATTCGAAAAGAAAATCGAATAGGATAGAAAAGATACAAAATCAGTAAGTAGAAAAACTTATTAGATACCATTGACCGTGGTATCTAATAAGTTCTACCTACTATTGGATTTGAACCAATGACTCCCGCCGTATGAAAGCAATACTCTAACCACTGAGTTAAGTAGGTCATTTATCATTATAAGGAGAAAAAAAAGGACCCCTCCCATTGATGGATTATAAATGCAATAAGACTTCGAAGCAATACCAATCAAAAAGATCAAAGAGATACGATGTTGGATCATGGAATATTCATCTTGACAAGAAATTATCTCCATAATATGATAAAATATGTATCACAAGCACAAGGGCTATAGCTCAGTTAGGTAGAGCACCTCGTTTACACGTGCGCCAATGTTTTTCAGAAGAGTCCATCATGCAATCAAAGAATTGATCTTTTTGAGAAATCGATGTCTGACTCCAGGATTTTTAGGGAACAAAACAAGAGAACAATAGCCTGACAAATGGTTCGGTTCGATTCAGGTTCCCATTTAGGAACCAAATGGAATCCATCATTGATTTGAGATATTGATAAGGTGAATACCTAGTCTATTCAATGCTAGGCATAATGAGTATAAGGACCTCAAGAATTCTCTTTTTGTCCTATGAACCTTAAGGCGTATGAGGTTTCATATTTGATTCTTTAATCAGGATGATAGAGACTCCATTTAACTTAGGTTGATCTAGGCCAGAAGCAAACCTACGTCAAGATAACCTTTCTTTGAAACACTTTGGTAGTGCTCCTATATCACAATCCAAATAATGAATCCGAGCACGTGGAGCCATTTCCTTATTTTTCTGTCAAGGAAAAAAAAATATGGTAGACTAACTGATATTTCTAGCAGTTAATGAAAGAGCCCAATGCAAAAAAAAAAATGCATGTTGGGTCTTTGAAAGAGTTCGAATCATTTTGATAAGAATAAGTTCGATCTCTTTTACCGAGAAGGTCTACGGTTCGAGTCCGTATAGCCCTACTAATAATATAATAATCCAAATTGAAATACAAAAAGTTCTATAGTTTTCATTTACTCAATTACTGTATTTTTTGTTGTTTGTAACCGGCCTTGCTTGGTTCATCGAAATAAAATAATTCCCATAAGCTTGCTTGTAGGGGGCTCGTTCAGAGCAGAACATAAAACGGAAAACAAAAGCACATTTCAATCGTTACTTTTTTTTTCGAATCTCGGATAAAGAAACCCATTTTTTTTAGTAATTCATTTTTTTCGTATGTTAATTCCATATGATTTTGCCTCCAAAAATTCACCAACAATGAGTGGGTATACCAAGGAAAAGAAGTCTCACTAACTCTTTGATTGTGGACAGTAAAGGAGGCAAAATCATGACATGAATCCGGTTAAAAATGAAAACTCCAACCTAACCCCACTTAAATCGAATAGTAAGTCACATGGATATAGGAACGGGTTACTGTATTTGTCGGCGCGTCCGCGTTTGAAAAACGAAGATCTTTTCATAAACAGAATTCATAAACAGAAAACAAAATAGATATAGAAAATAGAATCGAAAATCGATTGAATTTCGAATTCGAATATTCAAAATTTCAAAATTCGAAATCAAAATGAGAATTCTATTTGGAATTCTTTTTTTTCTAAAAGCCCGAAGCGAGGTGAAAGCAAGAGAGTTTTATTTGTTTTGTTTGTATAAGAGATTTATACTATACTGAAATAAAATCGAAGGCAGTGTAATGAAAATAGGAGTACAATCGAGAAACGAGACATCACAGCAAACAAGTGAAACTGTGTGGTTCGACCAAAATGCATTTTGGTTTTGACTAACCTGTTACCGATGACTTGACAATGAAGTCCAATTCGAATCGACGAATTCGGTATATTTTCCACATTCAAAGGAGTTCGTCTATGTTTCTGCTTTACAAATATGATATTTTCTGGGCATTTCTAATAATATCAAACGTTATTCCTATTTTGGCATTTCTAATTTCCGCAGCTTTAGCCCCGATTAGCAAAGGACCGGAGAAACTTTCTAGTTATGAATCGGGTATAGAACCAATGGGCGATGCTTGGTTACAATTTAGAATTCGTTATTATATGTTTGCTCTAGTTTTTGTTGTTTTTGATGTTGAAACGGTTTTTCTTTATCCATGGGCAATGAGTTTTGATGTATTGGGGGTATCC